GACGGATTTCCATGGTTTCATTAATGGAAATTCTTTGATGTAGTGAGTAATAGGCTCTGGTTGTTCACCGTTCAAGAATTCTTGTTTAGGCAGTTCATATCATCCATACATAGTGTTTTGATCTAAGATTTCAATTCTTCCATGCTTCAGCAGTAGCATATTGCTCCATGGAGCTAAGGTCCAAAATATGGAATAAACAAGTGTTTCCACGACTCTACCACCCGGCCAATTCTGTTCCACTTAATCCCCTTTTCATGGCCACATATCTTTACGGCTAAGGAATGGGAAATCTTTCCCCTGTTACATGAATCAAATATTTCATTTCATCCGGGAAAAGCCATCTCTTTCTCCACAATGTCTTTGCCATTTGATCCAATAGCGTTCCGTTAGATAGGAAGAGATTTGATAAATACTGATAACTCTCGGATGGAGTATTAGAACGGAAAGATCCATTAGATAATGAACTATTGGTTCTAAGCCATCTCTGGCGATGAATCAACAATTCGAAGTGCTTTTCTTGCGTATTCTTGATGAACCAGTGTCTAGATATAGATGTAGAAGAATTTGTTTGGGAAGTAATAAGCCCCTTTGACATCTCTTCATCTGCAAAGAATTCTCGACGCGAAAACACAGAGACAAAGGGCTGATCTTTGAATAGGAAAAAGAATGGATCTGCAGGGTCCCAAATGAATTGGCTTATTCGAAAAAAGCCTTGTTCTTTGGACGATCTATCTCGTGTCTGGTACTGCATGGTTCCACTCTGCAAGAACTCCGAATCATTCTCTTGAAGCTCATCCTTTTTATGATAAATGATCCGCTTGCCCCGAAATGACCCGGCCCAATAGGAAAATCCCAATTCAGTGGACCTTTCGATACAATCAAATAGATTGCCACAAGGGCGCCATATTCTAGGAGCCCAAACTATGTGATTGAATAAATCCTCCTCTATCTGTTGCGGGTCGAGGGCCCCTTCCCCTTCTTCAAACTCCGATTCGTATTTTTCATAGAAAAATCTCTGATCAACGATAGAAAAAGATCCATTTTGCATCATATCTAACGGATTCCTTGGTTCGGACCGAAGAAGTAATGTCACTCGATTATTATCAAACTGACTGCAATCCTTTTCTGTCCGTGAGGATCCCGCCAGAGCGCCTTCTACTTCTAATAGGCCACGAACTAGATCAGAAGCATTCTCAACGAATCCATAAGAAGTGATCCTATTTTTTTCACCGGATCCGGGTCCGGGTGAAGACCAAAGATCTTGAGCGACCAATCCGGCAGAACAACTCAAAAGATAAAGAAGTATCGTTAATTTCTTCATGCTCGTTCCAAGTTTGAAGTACCATTTGTACAAATAGGAATCTCCTTCCTGACACGATTTCTTCTTCATATAGATAGATATAGGATCTATGGGGCAATTACTTAGAAGTACATTTTGTGCAACAGCCCTTCCTATCTGATAGAAAAAGACCCCATGATCCTGAACCGATCTTACCTGGGATCGCAAATCCCAAGTTTGTCTATGAAGAGCGGATCTAATTGTATTAGTTTCTATAATTGATTTCTTCTGTGTAATACTAATTGATAGGGCCTCATTGATAAGTGCTACAAGATCTCGTGCATTAGAACCCATGGTTATGGACCCGAATCCGTTAGTATGGAACATTTTCTTTTCCAAGTGAAATCCCCTAGTATATGAAAGAATGAAAAAGTGCTTTCGTTGTTGTGGAATAAGAAGCCTTCGTATCTTAATGCATGTATTTAATTTATTCGGAGCTATTAGAGCGGGATCCACTTTTTGGGGAATATGAGTCGAAGCAATAACAAGAATATTTCTAGTGGAACATCTTTCACAATCCCTGGAGAGATAGTTCTCTAATAGACCGAGGGATAAGTAATTCGACTCATTCACATACAGATCATGAATGTTTGGAATCCATATTATGCAAGGAGACATTGCTTTTGCTAATTCGAATTGAAGGGTGATATCAAATCGGTCTATTTTCGGCGTCATATACATAGTTAGCACATTCGTCATAGTTAGCAGCTCCGTATCAAGGTCATCATCAATATCGTCACTATCATCAATATGGATATCGTTACTATCATCAATATCGATATCATCAATAAGATACTCTTTAGGCTTGTCATCCAGGAACTTGTTCGGAAATACCGTAATGAAAGGAACATAGGAGTTTGCCGCTAGGTTTTTGACCAAACAGGATCGTCCAGTTCCTATAGAACCTATCACTAAAATACCCCTAGAAGGGGATAGGGCTAAGCGGAGCGAAAAGGGTTTTCCATGAGATGGGAAATGAAAACTATTAGCCCCACACGAGGTTTGTGAATAAGTGATTGTCTGATAATGAGCAAGGAATATCCGTCTTTCTGCTAAACAGAATCTATTGAACTCATAATTCATTAGATACTTTTTCTGAATGTCAACTAAGTATCGTAAGTAAATTGATCCCGGTTGTTCAATCATTTGATAACCCGAGTCATTCTTTGATAAAGGATCACTATGAGTCAGACTCAATAGAATTTGATCAATCCTTTTTTCTGTCATTAAGGTGGAGAACTGAACCAAGAATTCTCTTTCTTCATCATCAATCGAATCACTGTTCGCGACCCAGGATTCCATTTTATCATCAATCCAATCACCGTTCACATTTTTTCTTTTTCTTATCAATGAATGGATCTCTTTACTTGTACGACTTAGATGTCTCGTATTTCTCGAAAAAGTGATTCGATTGATGGAATTTGGTATGATACTTATGAGATCGATGAGATTTATATTCAAATATTTCTTCTTAGAACATATTGATTTGACCCCATAAGTGGGACCACCACCCAATAGCATGTTGCCACCAAAAGCAGAACCCCGTATCTCTTCCAGAGAATCTCCTAATTGTTCCAGAGCAACTAGAAAGAGATTCTTTAACCAAAAAGAATTCAGTTCAGATGTAGGATACCTATCCAGAAGTTTTCGCAACTCAATCATGTATGATGGAATCATCAAAGATTTTATCTTTTCTAACTCTGTCTGTAACTCACTAGAGGCTCGGGAAAAAAAGAGAAGATGGATACGAACGAAATATCCAGCAACAAGAAGAAGGAAAAGGATTGAATAGAGGAACTCCCAAGCATTTCTTGATCTCAGATGTGCCCATATCAATGGAACGGGTGACTCATTATTTCGATGAATCATTTCTTCGGACAGAAGAAGATTCTGTAAACACTTATTCGAAATCTCACTTATCAGAGTCCATTGTGGAAGAATCCTCTGAGGAATTGGCCATGATATATCTGATCCATACATAATATCATGAAAAATGGATACAAATTTTTGACTGCTACTTAGTATTGGCAATGGGTCTGAAAAAGTATCTACAAGGGCGAAATTTAGATATTTGCACCCTGTCGAAGTAAGGAACCATGGCATATATGTTTGGAACAGATTCCATTTTGAGAGATTTGAAAAAGCACTATCTCGTTGAAAGGTTCCATACATCTGCCCTTTCTCAACGTATTTCTTTAGACAAAGACTCCGTTTTTTCCTCTTTCCGGATGGTAAATATTTCTCAGAACATGGAGTGTGAATCAAACCCATGTTTGAATTGAAACTAAGATACTGATGCAAGTTCTTCCCTTCTGAATCAGATAGATTCATATCTGAAAGAGGCCGACAATAAGTTCTTTCAAAATTGACTATTCGTTCCTCTCTTAGAAATGTTGCAGAAATGTCTGCGATCGAGTAAATAGCTCTACGAACGACCGGATCGGATCGAATTGGAAAATGGAAAGATTTGTACAAGTTATACGTTTCATCACCACTTTGTAGAAAATCGTTAGGTATGAATATATCAGATACCTGTGACTCGATTGGTGAAATAGTCTCTCTCTCCAAAAAAATATGTTTTTTTTTACCGACGCACAAAGAAAATATTTTGTTGCGAATGAACAAGATATTGAGGAATTGTCCATATGTAAGATCATCATTATGGATACGGGTCTTTTCCACAGAAAAAGGGAATCTTTTGTTACAATAGAACCAGAAGTGATGTGGATCATTCAAGAATCGAAGTCGATTTGCTTTATAAAAAGAAGATATCAATGAACTTCTATGAAATGGTTTCACGGGATTCAGCCAATTGTCTCGATCGTGGGATATCATTGAGAAATAGGAATCCGTGTTATCAAAGAATTTTCCGCAATTATTTCTAGTATGGAATGAGTCAATCATCCACTTTGGTATCTTTTTGAACAAAAATGGTAATATTGTTCCTCCATTGATCAAGAATTTCGGTCTTTGGGAAGTATCACGATCATCCAATAAGAAGGGTTTCAATTTATTCAAATGAACGATTTGAACACCTATTGATTCTAACAACTGATTGCAGGGTTGATCATTCGGACTTTTCAATTCATAGATGTGGATCTCGGACCTATGAATGGGGGTATTCCCAATACTCACAAAGAAAAAGGGAAGTGATTTGGACAAAAAGGGAAGTGACTTGGACAAAAAGGGAAGTGACTTGGACAAAAAGAAACGAAGTGACTTAGACAAATCTTGTTTGTCGATAGCCTCGGACCAATCAATCGAATATTGACTCATACGTAATCGATCGAACACTACTTGAAAACGGTTCTTCTGTTCAGAAACGAAATGTTCCAAATGTTCCTGTAAATTCTTGCTCCCATTGGACCATTTGTATCTATATGCATCAGGATCCCGATTCATGGATCTCTCGGTTCGAGAAATAAGAGGATCAAACCATTTCTTCTGAGTCTCTTTCAAATTCAATAAATGTTGGTTGATCGTATATTTCATTATAGTTATATGATTCAGAGTATCATTTCCTATTTGATCCCTTTGAATTCCATATTCGAAGTTGCGATTGGATCTATTCATTAAAAAGAATCGATTCGATACATTTCTTATGTACCCATAGATGCTATATTGGATTTGAATCAGATTTCGGATCAATCTATATTGATTGACTGCCTCCATGATGTTGTTGCTAGCAAATACCGCTGTTTTTAGTTTTGGATCTTCCAAACCATTCCCGCAGTGGATCCGGACCAATTTTTTTCTGATCCTTCGATAAAAAGATTCATTCTCCTCATAAAAAAGAGGAGGTAGAACCAATAAAGATTTCTTTTTCGATTCATCTCTGGAGTTGAATACCTCATTCAAGAATTTTTTTTGATCCAACCCGTAGGAATCAATAGAAAAGGCAAATCCCCTATGATACACCAGATCCGGCTCGGTTATTGATAGAGTGAATAGATCTGCCATTTCTTGAAATCTCTCTTCTGATTCAAAATCGTGGTGTAACGTGTATCCCCCTTTGTTCCGGTTATGGAATAGATGAAATAAATCCAAAAATGGATTTTTTTTCAAGAATGAAATCTTATTGGAACTGTCCATATCTGGTTCATCCTTCGGAACCATATCACATCCCGGATCTGATGAAATAGGATGAATTGAGACGGTATTTTGTAAATACGTAATTATCTTGAATATATCAACCATTTCTTTATTTTCCGATCGCCTGGAAGGGACAAAAGAAACATCTTGTTTTTTCTTCAAAAATTTCTGATCTCTAGTGGACCTCTCAGTAGGATTCGAACCCAGATGAAGTTCTGACCATCTGTCAGAGAAAAAAGAACGAATTGATCTTGTAGGATTCCCAAGAAATTCTTCGATTTCTTTCGGAAGCAGATGAATATTCATCTGCTTCTCACGTTTCGTGAATAGCCGGGACATTGAGGAAGATCCAAAAAGGCATTTCGGGAATCGATCTGATTCTATCTCTGTTCGTTCCGTTTGAAGAAAGGAAGGATCCCAAAGAATCGATCTTTCTTTTAGTTGCTGAATCTCTGTTTGATCGATCAATGTGTGATATTCTGAATCCTCATTTCTAATGGAATCGAAATGATCTCTGGATTGATCAGAGGATCCTTTCGATTGGCTAGAATCCGTTACTTGAACGAAAATAGATCTTGTGGAATCATATTGAATATTTGACAATACATTCCGTACCCTGCTAAAAAACCAATCCTTGTTTACCAACCACACATTGTCTAACCAAATCCAATTCTCTCTCGATACGTTCCTCAAAAAATCCGATTCGTGCTGATTCTTCCCCCAACTAACGAAGAGATCTTGGCGGAATTGCCACATATGAAATTGAGCACAATTTTGCAAAGAAATACCCCACTTGTTTCTCGAGAAGAGATGGGAAACGTGCTCAATATCATTTGATTGAATAGTTGCCTCAGCTCCTTGTTGTTTGAAGAAACCCTCCCCTTCAATTGGTCTTTTTTCACGAAAAGCAGACATGAGATAACAAATCAAGTCTTTCCCTAAGATTTCGAATAGCTGTCCCGAATTCAAGTTGATTATGTTTCGCTTCTTCCTCGGAGAAAGACGATCAAACAATTCCCAATCATGGTCCTTGCGGATCGGATCATCCGTATAGGATAAAAAAAGAAACTCCAGATATTTGCTATCTTTCTCTTTGAATGAGATCTCAATTCCAGCTACGGTTTCATTAGCTATCTTACAACTAGAATCCCTCTTTTTTCCGATCCGGTTCCTCCACCACTGCGAACCCCGGTTCGATTCAGGCATGATACACTTTTTATTTATTGGGAGAACCCAAGTACTCTCTTGCGGATCCATGAAACAACTCTCAGAAATCTTTTTCTCTTTTGGAAGATACAGGAGTGAAACAATCAATCTATTGATATTGGAAGACCAAAAAGATTCTTCCAATGTCTCATTTCTGGGTCCAATGGAATTCATAGGTATAGGAAGAAGCTCCATCAAATAGAGATTTTTTCTTTCGACCATCTTTCGATTGGTAATACGAGATATAAGGACCACTACTACAAGCAGTACTACACCTTTGATCGTGAAATATCGATTGCTTGTTGAACCCTGTGAATCACGTGAAAGTAGGATACTCCAAATTCGGGGGTCAGAGAGTTTCATAAAACGTTCTTGGTGGAAAAAAATGTGAGTGAAAGATCCCACTGAATCGAATTTGATCCATGAATCTAAGAAATAGTGAGAATTCTTGATCTCACTCAATATCTCTCTCAATTCGAAGATCCAGGATTTGAATTGATATCGTTTCATTGATTCCTCCTAAAGATTTTCATTGATTCCTCCTAAAGATTTCATTTCAATTGGAATTTGGTTATTCACGATGTACAATGAGCCCTGTTAAGCATCCATGGCTGAATGGTTAAAGCGCCCAACTCATAATTGGCAAATTCGTAGGTTCAATTCCTGCTGGATGCACGCCAATGGGAACGTTCAATAAGTCTATTGGAATTGGCTCTGTATCAATGGAATCTCATCATCCATACATAACGAATTGGTATGGTATATTCATACCATAACATATGAACAGTAAGAACTAGAATTCTTATCGATACTGGAACTCATAGGGAAGAAAATGGAGTTATGGATGGAATCAAATATGCAGTATTTACAGAAAAAAGTATTCGGTTATTGGGGAACAATCAATATACTTCTAATGTCGAATCAGGATCAACTAGGACAGAAATAAAGCATTGGGTCGAACTCTTCTTTGGTGTCAAGGTAATAGCTATGAATAGTCATCGACTCCCAGGAAAGGGTAGAAGAATAGGACCTATTATGGGACATACAATGCATTACAGACGTATGATCATTACGCTTCAACCGGGTTATTCTATTCCACCTCTTATAGAGAAAAGAACTTAAAGCAAAATACTTAATAACACGGCGATACATTTATACAAAACTTCTACCCCGAGCACACGTAATAGAGCCATAGACAGTCAAATGAAATCCAATCCACGAAATAATTTGATCTGTGGACAGCATCATTGTGGTAAAGGTCGTAATGCCAGAGGAATCATTACCGCAAGACATAGAGGGGGAGGTCATAAGCGTCTATACCGTAAAATCGATTTTCGACGGAATGAAAAAGACATATCTGGTAGAATCGTAACCATAGAATATGACCCTAATCGAAATGCATACATTTGTCTCATACATTATGGGGATGGCGAGAAAAGATATATTTTACACCCCAGAGGGGCTATAATTGGAGATACCATTATTTCTGGTACAGAAGTCCCTATATCAATGGGAAATGCCCTACCTTTGAGTGCGGTTTGAACTATTGATTTACGTAATTGGAAGTAACCAATTAGGTTTACGATGAAACCTAGAAATCAATCACTGATCCAATTTGAGTACCTCTATGGGATAGACCTCAACAGAAAACTGTTGAGTAACGGCAGCAAGTGATTGAGTTCAGTAGTTCCTCATAGAAAATTATTGACTCTAGAGATATGGTAATATGGAGAAGACAAAATTGTTTGAAGCACGCACAGAACCGGAAGCGCCCCTTGTTTCAAAGAGAGGAGGACGGGTTATTCACATTTAATTTGATGGTCAGAGGCGAATTGAAAGCTAAGCAGTGGTAATTATAAAGATCCCCCCGGGGAAAAATAGAGATGTCTCCTACGTTACCCGTAATATGTGGAAGTATCGACGTAATTTCATAGAGTCATTCGGTCTGAATGCTACATGAAGAACATAAGCCAGATGATGGAACGGGGAGACCTAGGATGTAGAAGATCATACATGAGTGATTCGGCGGATTTGGATTCCTATATATCCACTCATGTGGTACTTCATCATACGATTCATATAAGATAAAGATCCATCTGTCTAGATATCATCATATACATCTAGAAAGCCGTATGCTTTGGAAGAAGCTTGTACAGTTTGGGAAGGGGTTTTTAAAAGAAGAATCTACTTCAACCGATATGCCCTTAGGCACGGCCATACATAACATAGAAATCACGCTTGGAAAGGGTGGACAATTAGCTAGAGCGGCGGGCGCTGTAGCGAAACTGATCGCAAAAGAGGGTAAATCAGCCACATTAAGATTACCATCCGGGGAGGTCCGTTTGATATCCAAAAACTGCTTAGCAACAGTCGGACAAGTGGGTAATGTTGGGGTGAATCAACAAAGTTTGGGTAGAGCCGGATCGAAGTGTTGGATAGGTAAGCGTCCTGTAGTAAGAGGAGTAGTTATGAACCCTGTAGACCATCCCCATGGAGGTGGGGAAGGGAAAGCCCCAATTGGTAGAAAAAAACCCACAACTCCTTGGGGTTATCCTGCGCTTGGAAGAAGAAGTCGGAAAAGGAAAAAATATAGTGATAGTTTTATTCTTCGTCGCCGTAAATAGGAATATTGAAAATAGAATTTTTGGAATTTGAAATAATGTGATGGGCGAACGACGGGAATTGAACCCGCGCGTGGTGGATTCACAATCCACTGCCTTGATCCACTTGGCTACATCCGCCCCTTATCTAGCTAAAGGATTTTCTCTTTTTTCCATTCATCATTATTGTATTTATTCTTACCTTCATACTTAGATCGAGATATTCTATTGGACATAGAATGCCAATCTTTAAAATGTAAAAAAAGGAGTAATCAGCTGTGGCACGTTCACTAAAAAAAAACCCTTTTGTAGCTAATCATTTATCAAGAAAAATTGAAAAACTCAACATGAGGGAGGAGAAAGAAATAATAGTAACTTGGTCTCGGGCATCTACCATTATACCCAAAATGATTGGCCATACAATCGCTATTCATAATGGAAAGGAACATTTACCTATTTATATAACAGATCGTATGGTAGGTCACAAATTGGGAGAATTCGCGCCGACTCTAACTTTCGCGAGACATGCGAGAAACGATAATAAATCTCGTCGTTAATTTGGAAAAAAAAAATAGATACTTATCATTCATTGGCGGGAGATAACCTTATGATAAAGAAAAAGAACTCAAATTCGAGTGGAGAAGTAAAAGTTTTAGCTCAACATATATGTATGTCTGTTTTCAAAGCGCAAAGAGTAATTGATCAGATTCGCGGGCGTTCTTATGAGGAAACACTTATGATATTGGAACTTATGCCCTATCGAGCATCTTATCCCATTTTAAAATTGGTTTATTCCGCAGCAGCAAACGCTAGTCATAATATGGGTTTGAACGAAACAAATTTATTCGTTAGTAAAGCCGAAATCAATGGAGGTTCTTTTGTGAAAAAATTAAGACCTAGAGCTCGAGGACGTAGTTATCCGATAAAAAGGCCAACTTGTCATATAACAATTGTATTAAAAGATAAATCAAAATTATCTTTCGATGAATTTAAGATTTAGATTCATATTTAGAAAAAAATAGACGGAAAGATAATATAATAAAAAATATGGGACAAAAAATAAATCCGCTTGGTTTCAGACTTGGTACAACCCAAAATCATCATTCCTTTTGGTTCGCACAACCAAAAAATTTTTCTGTAGGTCTACAAGAAGATGATAAAATACGGAATTGTATAAAGAACTATGTACAAAAAAATAAAAAAATATCCTCAGGTTTCGAAGGAATTGGAATTGCGCGTATAGAAATTCAAAAAAGAATTGATTTAATCCAGGTTATAATTCATATTGGATTCCCAAATTTATTAATCGAGGGCCGAACACGAGGAATCGAAGAATTACAGATGAATGTACAAAAAGAATTTCGTTCTGTGAACCGAAGAATCAACATTGCTATCACACGAATAGAAAAACCTTATGGGGACCCCAATATTCTTGCGGAATATATGGCTTCTCAATTAAGAAATAGAGTTTCATTTCGAAAGGCAATGAAAAGAGCTATTGAATTAACTGAACAAACAGATACAAAAGGAATTCAAATACAAATTGCAGGACGTATTGACGGAAAAGAAATTGCACGTGTCGAATGGATCAGAGAAGGTAGGGTTCCTCTACAAACAATTCGCGCTAAAATTGATCATTGTTCCTATACAATTCGAACTATCCATGGAGTACTGGGCCTCAAAATTTGGATATTTGTGGATGAAGAATAATAGACCTTTATTTATCTTGTCATTCTATCCAGTATTTATCTTGTCATTCTATCCAGTAATAGTAATATAGTGATATATAGAACAAAAAACTAGAAACTTTTTCTGTTTTTCTGTTAAATAAAAAAAATAAAAGAATTCAAATTCTATAAGGTTGAATAAAAAAAAAATAAAATTTACTTTTTTAAAAATTGCTATGCTTAGTGTGTGACTCGTTAGTTTTTTCTTTATAGTTTTTAGTAGGATCAAAAAAAGACTGATCCCTAATATTAATTTCCCTAATATTAATTCAATAACTACAACTACTATAATAAAATAAAAAAAAAATTTAAAACTAATAACTAACTTATTGCTTCATATTGTCGAGATCCCAAAAACAGTCACTATATGACCGGATCAATCATATAGTTGTAACAACTGAAATTGTTCCATAACAAAAAAATATGATTGTGGATTTAAAATAAAAAAAAAAAATAAAGGGATGCAGATAAATGGAAAGGTGATAGAAAGAGAGAATAAAAATATCAATGATATATAATTCCAATATGTATGGTCTATGAATTACCTCATATAAATAAAAGGCAGTGTAATAAAGCATTAATTTCATATTGTTTTAATATTGTTTAATATTGTATCGATTGATATATAAATAATAAATGATATATAAATAATAAAGAGCTTCCGGTTAATAGAAACTGAGGAGATTGACTCGGAAACAGATTTTGTTGAGAGCTCCATTGCAGAGTTCAGCCCTAATCATTAATGGAGAAGCTATAGGAACGACGAAACCTGTGACTATTGTGACTATATAGGATTCTATTAAAAAGAATCCAAATGATTGAGCAGGCGGGATGGCGGAATGAACCAAGAACAATTTTTTTTTTTTTTACTCGGAGAGGTTGTGGATTGATCCTACGAATAAAACAGGAAAAGGAAAGAGTCAATATTCGCCCGCGAAACCCTTATTTCTTATTTATTGGAATATTGTCTTGATTCAATAATTTATTAAAAGAAAAGTAAAAAAAAAAATAAGGATCTGGTATAAAAAAGAAACATTATCTATATCTAGAAATAGACAAATCTAACCGTATATACAGCTTCTTATCTAATAAATGAAATATAATATCAATAAATCCCATTACTTAGTTTAATGTATTAATTATTAAATACATGTGCATCTGTAATATTATCGAATCCTTTCATTCGTGAGGAGCTGGATGAGAAGAAACTTTCATGTCCGGTTCTGTAGTAGAGGTGGGAAAAAACCATCAACTATAACCCCAAAAGAACCAGATTTCGTAAGCAACATAGAGGAAGAATGAAAGGAATATCTTGCCGGGGTAATCATATTTGCTTCGGCGGATATGCTCTTCAGGCACTTGAACCCGCTTGGATTACCGCTAGACAAATAGAAGCGGGACGAAGAGCAATGACACGATATGCGCGTCGTGGTGGAAAAATATGGGTACGTGTTTTTCCCGATAAACCTATTACAGTAAGGCCCGCAGAAACACGTATGGGGTCGGGAAAGGGATCTCCGGAATATTGGGTATCTGTTGTTAAACCCGGTCGAATACTTTACGAAATGGGCGGAGTCTCAGAAACTGTAGCCAGAGCAGCAATTTCAATAGCTGCGTGTAAAATGCCTATAAAAACTCAATTTGTTATTTCAGGATAGGGATGTAGAACTAAATATAAAAAAGGGATGAAAAAACAACCACGAGTTTCTTTATTTCTAGACAAATACTATTTCTTCTTTTTCCTCATTCTTTGCATTGAAATAAAAAATTCAAATAAAAATGATATGATTCAACCTCAGACCCTTTTGAATGTAGCAGATAACAGTGGAGCTCGAGAATTAATGTGTATTCGAATCATAGGAGCTGGTAATCATAGATATGCTCATATTGGTGACGTTATTGTTGCTGTAATTAAAGAAGCAGTGCCCAATATGCCTCTAGAAAGATCAGAAGTAATAAGAGCTGTAATTGTACGTACATGTAAAGAACTCAAACGTGACAACGGTATGATAATACGATATGATGACAATGCAGCGGTTGTCATTGATCAAGAAGGAAATCCAAAAGGAACTCGAGTTTTTGGGGCGATTGCTCGGGAATTGAGACAGTTGAATTTTACTAAAATAGTTTCATTAGCTCCCGAGGTATTATAAAGACTCATAGTCATAGATCAAATTAGGATATTGTTCTAGTAGGATATCTGAAATAAACCCAATTAATAGATTGTGTCTCACGCATATACTTTTACTAAATTACTAAATTTAATAATTAATTTAATAATCAATTTAAAATTTAATTAAATAATGAATACTTTGAAATATTCAAATAAAAAAACATGTTGATTATATCAAAATTAGGAAGCACCAATAATTATAATTCGTCATGGGCAGAGACACTATTGCTGATATAATAACTTCTATAAGAAATGCTAACATGAGTAAAAATGGAACGGTTCGAATAGTATCCACAAATATCACCGAAAACATTGTTAAAATACTCCTACGAGAGGGTTTTATTGAAAATGTTCGGAAACATCAGGAAAGTAATAAAAATTTCTTGGTTTCAACCTTGCGCTATAAAAGAACTAGGAAAGGAATATATAAAACGATTTTAAAACGTATAAGTCGACCCGGTCTACGAATTTATTCCAACTATAAAAAAATTCCTAAGATTTTAGGTGGAATGGGAATTGTAATTCTTTCCACTTCTCGAGGCATAATGACAGATCGAGAAGCTAGACTAGAAAAAATTGGAGGAGAAATTTTGTGTTATATATGGTGATCCTCTTCTGGTATCCTAATTTTATTTCTAACTTCCTATTTGTGAAATAGAGAGTAAAGGTGAGTTATATAACTCTTCCTCCATTAGTTGATACTTCAAAAAGGTTTCCTGGAATGAAAAAAAAAATGATTCATGAAGGTTTAATTACTGAATCATTTCCCAATGGTATGCTCTCCGAATCCGTTTATATTTTATATAATGAAGATCTAATTCTAGGTTATATTTCGGGGAAGATACGACGCAGTTTGATACAAACACTGCCGGGGGATAGAATCCAAATAAAAATAAGGCAATATTATTCATTCAACCAGGGGACGTATAATTTATAGACTTCAGAACAAAGATTCGAACGATTAGATAGATTCTTTTTGAAAAAATCCCTTTCATCAAAGATACAATTTTAAGAAAAAAAAAAAAACAAGAGACTTATTTTCTTCCAAGGAATAGATTAAAAATGAAAGTCAGGAGTAAGAAATATGAAAATAAGGGCTTCTGTTCGTAAAATTTGTGAAAAATGTCGACTGATCCGTAGGCGTGGACGAATTATAGTGATTTGTTCCAATCCGAGACATAAACAGAGACAAGGATAATTTTTCTAAAGTTTCTCAAAGAGTGGTTATGTAAAAATAAAAGATTTGTTTTAACATAAAATGGATATCTCCATATCTTTTTATATATTTCTAATTCATATTTATGAGATGATAAAATATGGCAAAACCTATACAAAGAATTGGTTCTCGTAGGAATGGGCGTATTAATTTACGTAAGACTGGACGTAGAATACCAAAAGGAGTTATTCATGTTCAAGCCAGTTTCAACAATACCATTGTAACTGTTACAGATGTACGAGGTCGAGTGGTTTCTTGGGCCTCCGCCGGTACTTCTGGATTCAAAGGCACAAGAAGGGGAACACCCTATGCTGCGCAAGCAGCCGCTTTAGATGCTATTCGTACTGTAGTAGATCAAGGTATGCAACGAGCAGAAGTTATGATAAAAGGTCCTGGTCTCGGAAGAGACGCAGCATTACGGGCTATTCGTAGAAGTGGTATACTATTAAGTTTCGTACGTGATGTAACACCTATGCCACATAATGGATGTAGACCTCCCAAAAAAAGACGTGTGTAAAAAAAAGAATTAAATGGATTTCAAGAGAAATAAACGATTCAATGATCTGATCAAATAATAATATTAGTATGGTTCGAGAGGAAATAGCAGGATCCACTCGAACACTACAGTGGAAATGTGTTGAATCAAGAGTAGACAGTACGCGTCTTTATTATGGTCGTTTCATTCTGTCCCCGCTCATGAAAGGGCAAGCCGATACCATAGGTATTGCCATGCGAAGGGCTTTACTTGGAGAAATAGAAGGAACATGTATCACACGTGCTAAATCTGAGAAAGTGCCACATGAATATTCTACGATAGTAGGTATTGAGGAATCGGTACATGAAATTTTAATAAATTTGAAAGAAATTGTATTGAGAAGTAATCTGTATGGAGTTAGAGACGCATCCATTTGTGTTAGAGGTCCTAAATACGTAACCGCTCAAGATATCATCTCACCGCCTTCCGTGGAAATAGTTGACACAACACAGCATATAGCTAACCTGACGGAACCAATTGATTTGCGTATTGGATTACAAATCAATAGAGATCGCGGATACCGTATGAACCCCACAAATAACTCTCAAAACGGAAGTTATCCTATAGATGCTGTATCCATGCCTGTTCGAAATGCAAATTATAGTATTCATTCTTATGGAAATGGAAATGAAAAACAAGAAATACTTTTTCTAGAAATATGGACGAATGGAAGTTTAACTCCTAAGGAAGCACTTTATGAAGCTTCTCGTAATTTGATTAATTTATTTATTCCTTTTCTGCATGCGGAGGAAAGGAACATTCATTTCGAGGAAAATAAAAACAGGTTTACTCTACCTCCTTTTACCTTTCAAAATGGATTAACTAAGCTAAGGAAAAACAAAAAAGGAATTCCATTGAAATGTATTTTTATTGACCAATTAGAACTATCTCCTAGGGCCTATAATTGTCTCAAAAAGTCCAATATACATACATTATTGGACCTTTTGAGTAACAGTCAGGAGGATCTTATGAGAATTGAATATTTTCGTACAGAAGATGTAAAACGAATATTGGACACTCTACAGAAACATTTCGCAATCCATTTACCTAAGAATAAGTTTTCATTTTAAAGAAATTTTTTCATATTCTTTTTTTTTTTTACTTTATTTTTTATCTTCGACATACAATTCGTATTTTCGCGAAATAGATCATAATAAAATTCATGTATCTGGGGAGGATTCACTTTAGAAGCGACTATTCCCTAGATACCTACATCGTGGTATTTCACAGTCGAATCAATTTGAAAAAGACCTAAAGTTAGAGATTTATCAATAGGTAATGTTGCTCCAATACCTAACCAAAGAGCTACTGCGGTACCGATCAAAAAGACTGTTGTAGCTACTGGACGACGAAATGGATTTTGGAATTTATTAACATTCTCCAAAAAGGGTACTGTTAATAATCCTGTTGGTACTGAAACCATTAAAAGAACACCTAATAATTTATTGGGTACTGTGCGGAGTATTTGAAATACAGGAAAAAAGTACCATTCGGGCAATATTTCCAAAGGAGTTGCAAATGGATCCGCCGGTTCACCAATCATTGATGGTTCTAGGACTGCTAAGCCGACATTACATGCAATAGTACCTAGAATTACTACCGGAAAAATATATAAAAGATCATTGGGCCATGCGGGTTCTCCATAATAATTATGCCCCATCCCTTTGGCCAATTTAGCTCTTAATACAGGATCGCTCAAGTCAGGTTTCTTTGTTATTGGGATAGGTGAATTCTTATGGATCCATCCCCCGAAAGAACCGGACATGATAATTTTTCATCATCCGGCTCGAGCAAGATTCAAAAGAATTACAGAAATAGATTGATAGAAAATCTATATTTTCTAGATATCCACACATATAAAATAGAATGATTCTATGTAAGTGATAAAGGATTTACTAAGTACCATTTCTGAAGTTGCACCTATTCATATTCAGTGCAAATAATTTAGTTCTTACAGATAAATGCTCAATATCCAAGTAAGCTTAAAAATTTGATCATAATCAAGGGCTTTTTGGACTGTCTCATGTCTTTTTGATTTTATTCGTTTTTTCCCCACAACATCTCGATTTTCTTACATACAAAGTCTTTACTTGTTACTAATAAAGTCTAGCCTCCGTTCTTCCTTAGATCTCTTATTTCACTCCGATAGTATCATATTATAGATCGAGGTCGATGCAGAGGAAATGAATGCATTTCCATACTATAAATAAGTAAGTGGGATAGATAAAACATTGGATCGTGCCACATCACTTATTCTACAGGATCTTACGGAGCCTGTTCATGCATGACATAATTCGGACATGATCATAGAAAAAATTCTCCTCAAGCGAACCGGCCTATCCTATGCTACATAGGGGGATTTACGTGGTGGTTGGATGCGGAGACACGTTTGGTTGTGAATTTCAACGTGGCGGATAAAATAATATATCGGCATGGCCCAATCAATAGTTCAAGTCACACACTCCCATAATCCATCCATCCTCTCTTCGGAGAATCCACTTCAACTATTCTTATCAAATAAGAACTAAACTACTTCGGAGTTGAAGAGAAGTATCAAAAAACATGTCTTATTTTTTCAATAATACATATTTGTAGCAATGAAATACTATTGTTCCTTCCCAATAGGATATATCAGAAATTACAAATATCTATGATCTGTTTTCCCTATAAAATAAAGCTATAACTATAAAGGACCTGAAATACCTTGCTTACGTATCATTGGGAAGTGCATTAACATAAATACGGCAGTAAGAAGAGGCAATACAAAAGTGTGTAAACTATAAAAACGAGTCAAGGTAGATTGACCCACACTAGCACTTCCACGTAATAACTCTACCAAAGGAGATCCTATTATAGGAATAGCGTCAGGCACGCCTGTCACAATTTTTACTGCCCAATAACCAATTTGGTCCCGAGGTAAGGAATAACCAGTTACACCAAAAGATGCAGTCAATACAGCCAGAACCACACCTGTAACCCAAGTTAATTCGCGGGGTTTTTTAAACCCACCTGTAAGATACACACGAAATACATGCAGAATCATCATTAGAACCATCATACTTGCTGACCATCGATGAACTGATCGAATTAACCAACCAAAGTTAGCTTCAGTCATTATGTATTGAACAGAGGAAAAGGCCTCCGTAACAGTTGGACGATAGTAAAAAGTCATAGCAAAACCCGTAGCTACTTGTACTAAAAAACAAGTAAGCGTGATTCCTCCTAGACAATAAAATATGTTGACATGAGGAGGAACATATTTACTAGTTATATCATCTGCAATCGCTTGAATCTCGAGACGTTCCTCGAACCAATCATATACTTTATTGAGATAGGGAATCCAAGAGGACCCCCCCCCGAGAACCGTATATGAGAATTTCATCTCGTACGGCTCAAACAGAAACACACAAATACCGATTTTGACGGATATGCAATAGAAAGTTCAAAACTTCTTAGCTACTCGATGCAATTTGTGCCAAAGATGGGAAGTATAAAAAATCCGAAATCTCTTCTTTGTGATGCTAATGCCAAAAATATCAAGTTAGCTCGTACACCTTTCTTTTTCTTTATATTGCTCGTTCCAGGCCTCTTGAATCTTCTCTTTCCTATTTTTGTTTGTTTTTGTTATTTAATTTGTTGTTTTTTGTGCGTAATGCGGGTCGACTTTTGTTTTACTGTTGATAGGAATTCCCTTGTTAAGACCCTATAAATCAATTAAAACCTCAGATTCATACAAGAACCACGATGATTTAATCCCAAGCTAAATAAAAGGATTCTTTGAGTAAAAACCATTTGATCATCAATTATTCAATTTCAATGAATGGATGTAATGACTCAACAAAATCTAGAGAAAGAAGTTGTTCTTCAGATTAAATTTATTTCATAAGTCTAAAGAAAGAAAAATTATTTAATTTAGGAAATACCCATCTTAAATTTTTTTTAGTCCGGTTGCGAGGTCTAAATAATAGGTATGAATCATAGTTAGAATATTTTTTTTTTCTTACTTTTTTCTATAATATTCCGTGTTCCAGATATTAGCATAAATATCCGACGGGGTGGAATCATCTTAATAGAGATGACAGGGCCGTTCTCTGTATTATCAATAGGATCAATTATAACAAGTCACACGCTCATATTCCGAAAATACCGAAAAAAGAAATACCACAGTCGAACTACCAAAAAGGTCTATAAATCCAAGTTTTAACTAAAAATTTTTTTTTTATTGAAAAACTAGAGGTTCATAGTTCTTATAAACCTAACTCATTGAAATTCCATCCAGTAAAACGGAAGAATTATAAATTTCCAAAATAATAGATAGGAATATTGCAAATAGAGCCATTGCAACTCCCATAAGTGGTGTAGTCCCCCAGCCCGGAGCTACTTTACCATATTCTGAATTCAATGGTTTCAATAAACTCCCTACAGTAGTTTGTCTTGGCCTAGATCTAGAACTACCCTCAACGGTTTGTGTAGCCATAAATCCTATTTAATCATTGGTTGAGATCGGTTGACTTTGTATACTATTCCGTTGTAATTGTAAATAAATAAACGATCTTATCGTAGATCCATTGTGATCTTGAAATTTTCTAAAAATGGAAACAGCAACCTTAGTCGCCATCTTCATATCAGGTTTACTTGTAAGCTTTACGGGGTACGCCTTATATACCGCTTTTGGGCAACCCTCCCAACAACTAAGAGATCCATTCGAGGAACACGGAGACTAGACTTGTTGAAGTAATGAGCCTCTTGATATGAGGGCCCATTACTTCAGTTTCTATAATGAAAAATTATTTCATTATTTTTTAGTTGGAACCTTAGGTGGTTCTCGAAAAAAGATAGCGAAAAAAATTATCCCTAAAGTCGAGACTAAAAGAAATGTATAAACCAATGCTTCCATAGATTCGATCGTGGTTTACAATTATAGCTTTCACATCTATTCGTTTGATTGAGTGGGATCATTTACCATACCATAAAAAAAGAGGGGAAAGAATCAACGAAAAGAAGTTGATTCAAGTCTCTATTTTTTTCTCGGGTACCCGAGAAAAAAATAGAGATAGAGGATAAAGATACCAGAGCAGTCTTGTATCAAACTACTTGTCTCTTTGTAGTTGGATCTCCAAGTTTTTGGAATGCTCCAAATTCCACTTGAGCATCCAAATCTGGATCAATACCAGCAAAAACATCTCTAAACAAGGTTCTAGCGCCATGCCAAATATGTCCAAAAAAGAAAAGCAAAGCAAACGAAGCATGCCCAAAAGTGAACCAACCCCTTGGACTACTACGAAAAACACCATCAGATTTTAAAGTAGCCCGGTCTAATTCAAAAATTTCGCCTAATTGTGCGCGCCTAGCATATTTTTTCACAGTAGCAGGATCACTATAATTGACTCCATTGAGTTCGCCACCATAGAACTCAACAGTTACACCTACTTGTTCGACACTATACTTTGATTCTGCCCTTCGAAAAGGAACATCCGCCCGAACAATTCCATCTCCATCTACTAAAACTACCGGGAATGTTTCAAAAAAAGTAGGCATACGACGTACAAAAAGCTCGCGCCCTTCTTTATCTCTAAAGACGGGATGTCCTAACCATCCAACAGCTATTCCATCCCCGCTATCCATTGAACCCGCTCTGAATAATCCCCCTTTTGCCGGATTATTACCAATGTAATCATAAAAAGCTAATTTTTCAGGAATTTTAGACCAAGCTTCCGATAAACTTAGATTTTCAGCTAGTCCGGCACCAACTCTTCGATATATCTCTTGCTGGAAGTATCCCTGATCCCACTGATAACGAGTGGGACCAAATAACTCGATTGGGGTTGTTGCTGAACCATACCACATAGTTCCAGCAACAACAAAAGCTGCAAAAAAAACAGCAGCGATACTACTAGAAAGTACAGTTTCAATATTGCCCATACGTAATCCTTTGTAGAGACGTTGAGGCGGACGGACACTAAGATGGAATAGGCCTGCCAATATGCCCAGTGTACCTGCTGCAATATGATGAGAGGCGATTCCGCCGGGAACAAAAGGATCAAAACCTTCCGCGCCCCACGCTGGACTTACAGATTGTACTTTTCCAGTTAGTCCATAAGGATCAGACACCCATATTCCAGGACCATATAAACCTGTTACATGAAATGCGCCAAAGCCAAAGCAAGCCACTCCTGAGAGAAATAAATGAATTCCAAAGATTTTGGGCAAATCCAAAGAAGGTTTTCCTGTACGTTCATCACAGAATATTTCTAAGTCCCAATACACCCAATGCCAGATGGCCGCTAAAAAACACAAGCCAGAAAACACAATATGTGCTCCGGCCACGCCTTCATAGCTCCAAATACCCGAATTCGTTACAGTTCCTCCTGAAATACTCCAACCACCCCATGAATTGGTTATTCCTAAACGAGTCATGAAGGGTATAACGAACATACCTTGTCTCCACATTGGATCAAGAACAGGGTCAGAGGGATCAAAAACCGCCAATTCATATAGAGCCATCGAACCGGCCCAACCGGAAACTAGAGCCGTATGCATTATATGGACAGAAAGCAATCGGCCGGGATCATTTAATACGACAGTATGAACACGATACCAAGGCAAACCCATGGAAATACCCCTTTCTCAAAGAAAAATAGACACTATGTAACTTTATCGCATTGCAATAGACTTATTTACCTAATCTTTTCAGCGAATTCCGTATGAGAAAAGGTTACTTTTTATTGTATTCCGTTGAAAATAACGGCTGAATTCTGTTCGTAAGAACAAAAAGAAGCAGATCTATTCTATATCCGATAAGTACCAATACGCAATGGGAGCATTAGTCCTATTTTGGGGGAATGCATGTATGGATCCTTTTTATTATTCGAACGATCTATCTCTTCATTAAGATTTTTATTTCTTAATTCTATCTTTCTCTAAAAACCTTCGAAGAAGACAATAAACTCATTCTTACGTTTCCATATTAAAGTGAAGTATAGTACTTAAATTTTTTCTTTAATTTAATGCCCATTGGTGTTCCAAAAGTACCTTTTCGGAGTCCTGGAGAGGAAGATGCAGTTTGGGTTGACGTATAGTGCGACTTGTCAGACATATTGGGTCATATGGAATTTCCCCATTTTCTCCCCCGATCGAGATATCCTCTGTTTCGCCCAAGAAATATTGTATTGATTGATTCTTCAATCATGCGTAGTGTGAAGTTAAATTAGATTAATTTAGATTGAGGAGCAATATTCTTAATTAGAAGAATTTATGGTTAACTTGGACTAAAAAAATGGAGTATCCAGGCTCTGCTCATAAAATACCAAATGGGTAATAGTAATATATGTAGAATTACCGCTTGTAGCTATGCATAGAAGATTCTTCTATTTTATTTATTTAAATAGAGAAGCACTCTTAAACTGCCATGTCAACCATTATAATAAATACATTGAATAGTTTTTTGGAGACATGAAACGAATTGAAAAAAAAAACTCGTCGCAAAAAGAAGTGGTACTGAGATCATTTGTCCTATATGTACAACTAGAATTCGGATAGATCTTTCCCCGGAGTAGAACATGAACCTAAAAGAATTCAAAGGGCCCATTCAGGAACAAGAAAATGACATCGT